TCATTCTCCGGGCAACTCCGTTTAACTGGTGTATTCCTTCCAACTTACTTCTTTTATGATCTCATTGGAAATCATATAAAGACAATTCCTATTTGATATAGCTATTTGTGCAAGTATTTTACGATTAAGAAGCAACTGTCTCTTGTACAGATCATTTATTAATCTACTATAACTATAGCATACCCCCCTTTCGCGAATTGCTGCATTTATTCGAGTGATCCACAAACGACGAAAATTTATTTTTTGCCTATCCCTATCCCGATGAGCCGAAACCAAAGCTCTTATTTTTTGTTGATTAATAGTTCGAGTAAGTCTTGAATGAGCCCCCCGAAAGCTTGATGCAAATAAACGAATTTTTGTTCTACGTCTCCGAGCGATATATCCCCGTCTAATTCTGGTCATTGAATAAATGAAACTTTAACGAATAACTAATTGATTTCCTTTCTTTCAGTTATTCTTTTGCCCCTTTCCTAGTATATTAATAACAAAACGGATTTTTCCAATGTATAAACTAATAATTCCAATGGCTTTGGCTACTATAACCTTCCCAACCACAATTTTTTATTTTTTCTAGGCATTTCACCTCGAAATACGAAATTGTACTATACTAGGTATTAAAAAATAAAAGTAATGATAAAGAAATAGTGGATTCCATCGTTTCTATGGTTACTTCTTAAACGGTGAGGTCTTCCTCTATACACCGGAGCCTTTACTTCATTTAATCAATGTTATTGCTAACTTGTATAGTTCACATTTTTCGGCTCTACCCATGAATTATCCAGTAATAGGTCTTTCACAACGAGCTCTACCTATACAGTAACGGTATTTAATTATGAAGGTTGGCTGGGCAGCTGACCCTGTTAGTCCGTTCTTGCAAGAGGGGTCTATGTTAACTAATATTTTCTCCGCTTAATGGATAACAATTTGCTACCAATGGAGAATTGCTTCTCATCTTGAATTGAGGTGAGTGGATTTACACCAACAGAAACCATAAATTTCATACAAAATAAAAGGGATATCATCGATTTTTAGATAGGAAATGTAGTTCGTTTTTCCGTTCTATCCTATTTGATCATTCATATTCGAACATTGTTCTCTTTCCTTTGTTCTAGTTCCTGATCTGAACGAGTCGCACATACACCCTAGTACATGTTCCTCGACGCTGAGGACATCCCCGAAGCGCGGGGGATTTTGTGACATTTCTAATTGGCTGTCTTGTATTTCTAATAAGTTGTTTAATCGTTGGCATGTTGAATCATATACATAATGGGCTGGTTTAGATCGATCCTAACCGGATTCTTATGAATTACTTTTATTCAATAGAATAATAAATAAAAGTCATAGAATATTAATATTAAACTCGGCAGGGTTAATTTCAGAATTGACGTGAAATCCAGGCTATTCTCATTCCACCGCTACAAGATCAACAATTCCATAAGCTTGGGCCTCTGTTGCTGACATAAAAACATCTCTTTCCATGTCTTCGGATACAACCCATAAGGGTTTGCCCGTTCTTTGTACATAAACCCTTGTCAGGGTTTCACGTAGTTTCAGCAGTTCTCCCACTTCCAGGATGAATTCTCCCGTTGCTACTTCAGAAAAAGAACCAGCAGGTTGATGGATCATTACCCTGATGATATAAGATAATAAAAGGTTTCTCTCTTTTTCATGATGAGGGGAAGATAAAAGAAAGATAAAAGAATAACAAGAAAAAAAGATAGAATCAAACAACCGTACGGGCATTATGCATTGCATACGGCTCTACAATAAGATTGACCCTTACCTTCCATCAAATAAATAAAAAAATAGAATAGATCAGACCCCGATCGGTAAATGATCAACTTACCACCCTTCCTTTCGGAGGAATTCAAAAATACTATGATGGCTCCGTTGCTTTATATATTTATTATATTTTTTTGTCTGTGATTTGTCTGTCATTCAGCAATCCCAAAGTTGCTTTTTTTTGATCAAATAAACTAAGTAAAAAAGAATTTTTTTTTTCGCTCTAGAAATCTTGTTAAGAGACCTCTGGTGTGAAAAAAGTTTGTGACGCTGAACTGGACTTCCAATAATAAAATAGGAAATACCTTTTTATCATATTACTCTCTCGATACATAATCTAATGTTTTGAAAACCAAATTTCTTATATCGAATTCAAAGTGCCATGCTATTATTACTTAATCATATTTCATATGGCGAAGGCATAGTCTTCTTTTTTCTCTCAAATAAAACCTCATTGGCGCCAAGCGTGAGGGAATGCTAGACGTTTGGTAATTTCTCCTCCGACCAGGATAAAAGATCCCATTGAAGCGGCTGATCCCATGCATATTGTATGTACATCTGGTTGCACAAATTGCATAGTATCATAAAGAGCCACTCCCGGTATTACCCATCCGCCAGGAGAATTTATAAACAGATACAGATCTTGGGTATCATCCTCGATACTGAGATATATCATAAGACCAATAAGTTGATTTGAGATCTCGCTATCAACCTCTTG